GTTAATGTAGCTTAAACACTCAAAGCAAGGCACTGAAAATGCCTAGACGGGTTATACTCCCCATAAACACAAAGGTTTGGTCCTAGCCTTATTATTAGTTGTCAGCAAGACTACACATGCAAGTAACCGCATACCAGTGAGAATGCCCTCTAGATATACACAAACACATACAATCAACAGGAGCAGGTATCAAGCACGCTAATAATGCAGCTCAAAACACCTTGCTAAACCACACCCCCACGGGTCACAGCAGTGACAAAACTTAAGCAATAAACGAAAGTTTGACTAAGCTATACTGACATATTAGGGTTGGTAAATCTCGTGCCAGCCACCGCGGTCATACGATTAACCCAAACTAATAATTATCGGCGTAAAGTGTGTTTAAGATAGACTACAAATAAAGTTAAATTTTATCTAAGCTGTAAAATGCTCCAGCTAAAATAAAAATAAATAACGAAAGTGACTTTAGCACTTCTGAATCCACGATAGCCAAGACTCAAACTGGGATTAGATACCCCACTATGCTTGGCTCTAAACCTAAGTAATTTAACCATAACAATATTACTCGCCAGAAAACTACAAGCAACAGCTTAAAACTCAAAGGACTTGGCGGTGCTTTATATCCATCTAGAGGAGCCTGTTCTATAATCGATAAACCCCGATAAACCTTACCCCCTCTTGCTAATTCAATCTATATACCGCCATCTTCAGCAAACCCTACTAAGGTAGTAAAGTAAGCACAAATATCCGACATAAAAACGTTAGGTCAAGGTGTAATCTATGAGGTGGAAAGAAATGGGCTACATTTTCTATAACAGAATAGTATTAACAGTAATCTTTATGAAACGAAAGACCAAAGGAGGATTTAGCAGTAAGTTAAGAATAGAGAGCTTAACTGAATCTAGGCCATGAAGCACGCACACACCGCCCGTCACCCTCCTCAAATATAATTTACCTACTTCTTAATAACAAAAATACCCACTATAGAGAGGAGATAAGTCGTAACAAGGTAAGCATACTGGAAAGTGTGCTTGGATTAATCAAAGTGTAGCTTAACATATAAAGCACCCGGCTTACACCCAGAAGATCTCACAAAAACGTGATCACTTTGAGACTAGCCTTAGCCTGACCATACTATATAATAACCAAGCATACACTCCTTAATCAAAACATTTACCGCTGCCAATAATAGTATAGGAGATAGAACTTTTACTCAGCGCTATAGAGATAGTACCGCAAGGGAAAAATGAAAGAATAATCCAAAGTATAAAAAAGCAAAGCTAAACCCTTGTACCTTTTGCATAATGATTTAACTAGAATAATCTGACAAAAAGAATTTAAGTCAGGGAACCCGAAACCAGACGAGCTACTTATAAACAGCTAATATAGAGCACACTCATCTATGTAGCAAAATAGTGAGAAGATTTATAAGTAGAGGTGAAAGGCCTACCGAGCCTGGTGATAGCTGGTTATCCAGAAAAGAATTTTAGTTCAACTTTAAATTAACCCAAAGTAACCCATCAAACCCTATGTTAATTTAAATGTTATTCTAAAGAGGGACAGCTCTTTAGATTAGGCTACAACCTTTAGTATAGAGTAAACAATTTCAATACCATAGTTGGCCTAAAAGCAGCCATCAATTAAGAAAGCGTTCAAGCTCAACACATAATAACAACTTAATCCCATAAATATAACTATACCTCCTACTAAACAACTGGATTAATCTATATTTTTCATAGAAGTAATTCTGTTAATATAAGTAACAAGAATATTAATTCTCCTAGCATAAGCTTATACCAGATCGGATGCCCACTGGTAATTAACAACAAGATAAAGCTATTTACCTCACAAGTCCTTTATCTTTAATAACTGTTAACCCGACACAGGTATGCATTAAGGAAAGACCTAAAAAAGTAAAAGGAACTCGGCAAAATATCAACCTCGCCTGTTTACCAAAAACATCACCTTCAGCCTACCTAATATTGAAGGCACTGCCTGCCCAGTGACATATGTTCAACGGCCGCGGTATCCTGACCGTGCAAAGGTAGCATAATCACTTGTTCTTTAATTAAGGACTTGAATGAATGGCTACACGAAGGTTCAACTGTCTCTTACTTTCAGTCAGTGAAATTGACCTTCCCGTGAAGAGGCGGGGATATAATAATAAGACGAGAAGACCCTATGGAGCTTAAATAACCTAATCCAAATAAATTCACTCTGATCCCTATTACTAGGAATAAAAAAATAATTCATGGATTATAGATTTCGGTTGGGGTGACCTCGGAGCATAACTAAACCTCCGAACAAGTTTAACCCAGACATAACCAGTCAAAGTAAGAATATTTACCAATTGACCCAAATTATTTTGATCAATGGAACAAGTTACCCTAGGGATAACAGCGCAATCCTATTACAGAGTCCATATCGACAATAGGGTTTACGACCTCGATGTTGGATCAAGACACCCTAATGGTGTAGCCGCTATTAACGGTCCGTTTGTTCAACGGTTAAAGTCTTACGTGATCTGAGTTCAGACCGGAGTAATCCAGGTCGGTTTCTATCTATTTAAATTTTCTCCCAGTACGAAAGGACAAGAGAACAAAGGACCAACTCTAATCAAGCGCCCCAAGCACAATAGATGTAATAAACTTAATCTAATACGCCAATAAATAATCTACCCAAAATCAGGGTTTGTTAAGATGGCAGAGACCGGTAATTGCATAAAACTTAAGCCTTTATTATCAGAGGTTCAATTCCTCTTCTTAACATTAATGTTTTTAATTAATCTTCTACTACTTATTGTACCCATTCTTCTAGCCATAGCATTCTTTACCCTTATCGAACGAAAAATTTTAGGCTATATACAACTTCGTAAAGGCCCCAATGTCGTAGGCCCACATGGTCTACTTCAGCCCTTTGCTGACGCAATAAAACTATTCATTAAAGAACCATTACGACCCTTAGCCTCCTCCTCATTACTTTATACCATTGCCCCCACCCTAGCACTATCAATCGCACTAATCATATGAATCCCCATACCACTACCATATCCCTTAATTAATATAAATATAGGACTCCTATTTATACTAGCCACGTCAAGCCTAGCAGTCTACTCGATCTTATGATCAGGATGAGCATCCAATTCAAAATACGCCCTAATCGGAGCTCTACGAGCAGTAGCACAAACAATTTCCTACGAAGTAACCCTCGCCATTATTCTCCTATCCATCCTACTAATAAGTGGGTCATTCACCCTTTTTGCCTTAATTACAACCCAAGAACACCTCTGACTAATTATTCCCTCATGACCCTTGACTATAATATGATTCATCTCTACTTTAGCAGAAACAAATCGAGCCCCTTTTGATTTAACAGAAGGAGAATCTGAACTAGTTTCAGGGTTTAACGTAGAATACGCCGCAGGACCTTTCGCCCTATTCTTCATAGCAGAGTATACAAATATTATTATAATAAATGCCCTTACCACAATCATCTTCTTAGGAGCACTATATAACCCCTACACGCCAGAAACCCATACAGCTAATTTTACCATCAAAACCCTACTACTAGCTATAATATTCTTATGAGTACGAGCATCATATCCACGATTCCGATATGATCAACTAATACATTTATTATGAAAAAATTTCCTCCCTTTAACACTATCACTATGCATATGATATATTTCTCTCCCCATCTCAATATCAAGTATCCCACCACAAATATAGAAACATGTCTGATAAAAGAATTACTTTGATAGAGTAAATCATAGAGGTTTAAACCCTCTTGTTTCTAGAGTAATAGGCATTGAACCTATTCTTAAGGATTCAAAATCCACCGTGCAACCAATATACACTATACCCTATGCACAGTAAGGTCAGCTAAATAAGCTATCGGGCCCATACCCCGAAAATGTTGGTTTATATCCTTCCCGTACTAATTAAACCCCTAATCCTTATAACTATTATAATAACAATCTTTTTAGGCACAATACTAACAATAATTAGTTCACATTGGCTTTTAATCTGAATTGGCCTAGAAATCAATATATTAGCAATAATTCCAATTCTAACAAAAAACCCTAAACCCCGATCTACAGAAGCAGCTACCAAATATTTCCTCACACAAGCAACAGCCTCTATACTATTAATATTTACCATCGTTATTAACGCTATACATTTAGGTCAATGAGCTATAATTAATACTAACAACACATTAACATCCCTTACAATTATTATTGCCTTAACAATAAAACTAGGAATAACCCCCTTTCACTTCTGAGTTCCCGAAGTAACACAAGGAATTTCACTAATAACAGGCATATTACTATTAACATGACAAAAACTAGCCCCCATTTCCATCATTATACAAATTTTTCCCTCAATCAACTTGAATATACTCTTATTAATTGCCTTAACCTCTATTATGGCCGGAGGTTGAGGGGGGCTAAACCAAACTCAGCTACGAAAAATCCTAGCATACTCATCAATCGCACATATAGGATGAATACTAGCTATTATCACATTTTGCCCGTCCCTAACAATACTAAACTTACTAATTTACCTTATATTAACCATCACTACATTTACCATATTAAATATAGATACAAACACAACCACCCTAACTCTATCAAACTTATGAAGCAAAGCACCAATAGTCACCACAATGATCTTAGTTTCCCTCCTATCTTTAGGAGGGTTGCCACCCCTCACAGGATTCCTCCCCAAATGAGTCATTATCCAAGAACTCACAAAAAATAATAGCATTATTATAGCCACAGTAATAGCTATCATAGCACTCCTAAATCTATATTTTTACATACGACTAATTTACTCTACCTCCCTAACAATATTCCCTACACTCAATAATATTAAAATAAAATGACAATTTCAACCTACAAAACAAGCCTTATTCCTACCACCATTAATTACTCTATCCACTTTGTCCCTCCCTCTATCACCAACCCTCTCAATCCTAAACTAGAAATTTAGGTTAAATAGACCAAGAGCCTTCAAAGCGCTAAGAAAGTAAACTAGTACTTAATTTCTGTAAATAAGGACTGCAAGAGTTTATCCTACATCAGCTGAATGCAAATCAACTACTTTAACTAAGCTAAGTCCTCACTAGATTGGTGGGCTATAATCCCACGAAACTTTAGTTAACAGCTAAAAACCCTAAGCAACTGGCTTCAATCTATCTTCTCCCGCCGCTCAGGGGAAAAAAGGCGGGAGAAGCCCCGGCAGAATTGAAGCTGCTTCTTTGAATTTGCAATTCAATATGATATTCACCTCAGGACTTGGTAAAAAGAGGGCTTAACCTCTGTCTTTAGATTTACAGTCTAATGCTTACTCGGCCATTTTACCTGTATATTACTCATGTTCGTTAATCGTTGGTTCTACTCCACAAATCATAAAGATATTGGAACTCTCTACCTTTTATTTGGAGCTTGAGCTGGAATAGTAGGAACGGCCCTTAGCCTCCTCATTCGCGCAGAACTTGGTCAACCAGGGGCTCTATTAGGCGATGATCAAATTTACAATGTAATTGTAACCGCCCATGCATTTGTTATAATTTTCTTTATAGTTATGCCAATTATAATTGGGGGGTTTGGAAATTGATTAGTACCTTTAATAATTGGAGCTCCTGACATAGCATTTCCACGAATAAATAATATAAGCTTTTGACTTTTACCTCCATCTTTTTTACTTCTCCTCGCATCTTCAATAGTAGAAGCAGGAGCAGGCACTGGATGAACGGTATACCCCCCACTTGCAGGAAACCTAGCCCATGCAGGAGCGTCAGTAGATTTAACTATTTTCTCTTTACACTTAGCAGGGGTGTCTTCAATCTTAGGTGCAATTAACTTTATTACCACAGTAATCAATATAAAACCACCAGCCATATCACAATATCAAACCCCGTTATTTGTATGATCAGTGGTAATTACTGCTGTTCTCCTACTACTGTCTTTACCAGTCCTAGCAGCAGGAATCACTATACTTCTAACTGATCGAAATCTTAATACAACTTTCTTTGATCCTGCAGGAGGAGGTGACCCTATCTTATATCAACACCTATTCTGATTTTTCGGGCACCCTGAAGTTTATATTCTAATCCTCCCAGGTTTCGGTATAATTTCTCATATCGTTACCTACTACTCAGGCAAAAAAGAACCGTTTGGGTATATAGGCATAATTTGAGCTATAATATCCATTGGTTTTTTAGGTTTTATTGTATGAGCACATCATATATTTACTGTAGGTATAGACGTGGACACCCGTGCATACTTTACATCTGCTACTATAATTATTGCTATTCCCACTGGCGTAAAAGTTTTCAGCTGATTAGCTACCCTACATGGCGGTAACATCAAATGATCACCTGCTATACTATGAGCACTAGGCTTTATTTTCCTTTTCACAGTAGGAGGCTTAACGGGAATCGTACTTGCTAATTCATCACTAGACATTGTACTTCATGACACATATTATGTAGTAGCCCATTTCCATTATGTACTATCAATAGGAGCAGTCTTTGCTATTATAGGGGGCTTTGTACACTGATTCCCTCTATTCTCAGGTTATACACTAGATGATTCCTGAGCCAAAATTCACTTTGCAATTATATTTGTAGGAGTAAATATAACTTTTTTCCCTCAACACTTCTTAGGTTTAGCAGGAATACCTCGACGTTATTCGGATTACCCTGATGCATATACTATGTGAAATACAGTGTCTTCCATTGGTTCCTTTATCTCTCTAACAGCAGTAATACTCATGATTTTTATAATCTGAGAAGCCTTTTCATCAAAACGTGAAATTATAGTAGTAGACCTAACCCCAACAAACCTAGAATGACTCCACGGCTGCCCTCCGCCTTACCACACATTTGAAGAACCCACATACGTAAAGGCTTAACTAAGAAAGGAAGGAATTGAACCCCCTATAATTGGTTTCAAGCCAACCACATAACCGTTATGACTTTCTCCATAGAAGATATTAGTAAAACAATTACGTAACTTTGTCAAAGTTAATTTACAGGTTCAATTCCTGTATATCTTTATGGCTTACCCAGCTCAGCTAGGACTCCAAGATGCCGCTTCCCCAATCATGGAAGAGCTTGCATATTTTCACGACCATACCCTAATAATTGTATTTTTAATTAGCTCCATGGTCCTATATATAATCTCTCTAATACTTACTACTGAACTTACCCACACAAGCACTATAGATGCTCAAGAAGTCGAAACAGTATGAACAATCCTACCCGCAGTTATCCTAATTTTTATTGCCCTTCCATCATTACGTATTTTATATATAATAGACGAAATTACAACGCCATCCTTAACTCTAAAAACCATAGGCCATCAATGATATTGAAGTTATGAATACACAGACTACGAAAGCCTATGCTTTGACTCTTATATGACCCCTCCACTAGAACTAGATCCAGGAGAACTTCGCCTACTAGAAGTTGATAATCGAGTAGTACTGCCTACAGAAATATCCATTCGTATACTTGTCTCTTCAGAAGATGTATTACACTCATGAACAGTACCCGCCTTAGGTGTAAAAACAGACGCCATCCCAGGACGCCTAAACCAAGCAACCTTAATAACCTCTCGCCCAGGTATTTACTACGGCCAATGTTCAGAAATCTGTGGTGCAAACCACAGCTTCATACCAATTGTGTTAGAATTAGTCCCACTAAAACATTTTGAAGAATGACTATTATCTATACTGTAACATCATTGTGAAGCTAGTTAGCATTAACCTTTTAAGTTAAAGATTGAAAGTCCCAAACCTTTCCACAGTGGGATGCCACAATTAGATACATCAACATGACTAGTCACAATCCTATCTATAATTATTACCCTTTTCATTATACTTCAATTAAAAATCTCAAAATTTAACTTCCCCTTACATCCTTCATCTAAAAGTATTAATAAACATCAACTTAAGAGTCCTTGAAATATAAAATGAACGAAAATCTATTCGCCTCATTCATTGTCCCAACAATCGTAGGAATTCCTGTTGTAATCCTCATTATTATGTTTCCCAATATTTTCTTTCACAACCCCTACCGTATTATCGGCAACCGACTTACATCCCTACAACAATGATTAATTAAATTAGTACTCAAGCAAATAATAGCTATGCATAACATCAAAGGACGAACTTGATCACTTATATTAATTTCACTTATCCTATTCATTGGTTCTACTAACTTACTAGGCTTACTACCCCACTCATTTACTCCTACCACTCAACTGTCAATAAACTTAGGTATGGCTATCCCCCTGTGAACAGCCACAGTAATTATAGGTTTTCGCCATAAAATAAAAAAATCCTTAGCCCATTTCTTACCTCAAGGAACACCTATTCCTCTCATTCCTATATTAATTATTATTGAAACAATCAGTCTATTCATTCAACCCATAGCACTAGCCGTACGACTAACAGCCAACATTACAGCGGGCCATTTATTGATTCACCTGATTAGCGGGGCTACAATAGTACTGACCTCAATCAACCCTGCTGTCTCCTCTATTACATTTATTATCTTAATCCTTCTTACAGTACTTGAATTTGCTGTTGCTCTCATTCAAGCATATGTTTTTACTCTATTAGTAAGCCTCTATCTACACGATAATACTTAATGACCCACCAAACTCACGCCTACCATATAGTTAATCCTAGCCCCTGACCCCTCACAGGAGCTTTCTCCGCACTCCTAATAACATCAGGTCTCGCTATATGATTTCACTTTAACTCTACCACACTTCTATCCTTAGGAATACTTACCAATTTATTAACAATATATCAATGATGACGAGATATTGTACGAGAAGGCACATTTCAAGGACATCACACCTTAACCGTCCAAAAAGGCTTACGTTATGGAATAATTCTTTTCATTATTTCCGAAATTTTTTTCTTCGCCGGTTTCTTCTGAGCCTTTTATCATTCAAGTCTAGCTCCAACCCCTGAATTAGGCGCTTGCTGACCCCCAACAGGCATTAACCCTCTTAACCCATTAGAAGTTCCTTTGCTTAATACAGCCGTCCTTCTAGCTTCAGGCGTAACCGTTACCTGAGCCCACCATAGTCTTATAGAAGGAGACCGCATAAATATGTTACAATCACTACTTATTACTATTATCTTAGGTATTTATTTTACACTACTCCAAGCCTCAGAATATCTCGAAACGCCCTTCACAATCTCAGATGGTATCTACGGCTCAACATTTTTTATAGCAACAGGTTTTCACGGATTACACGTTATTATTGGATCAACTTTCCTTACTATTTGTTTCCTCCGACAATTAAAATTCCATTTTACCTCTAACCATCATTTTGGCTTTGAAGCCGCAGCCTGATACTGACATTTCGTAGATGTAGTCTGACTTTTCCTTTACGTATCTATCTACTGATGAGGATCATATTCTTTTAGTATTACTCAGTACAATTGACTTCCAATCAATTAGCTTCGGTAAACTCCGAAAAAGAATAATTAATCTTCCAATAACTCTTATAATTGATGTTATCCTGGCTCTAACACTTGTAATTATCGCATTTTGACTACCCCAATTAAATATATACACAGAAAAGAATAACCCCTATGAATGTGGTTTTGACCCAATAGGATCTGCCCGCCTTCCATTTTCCATAAAATTTTTCCTAGTAGCCATTACCTTTCTCCTGTTTGACCTAGAAATTGCTCTACTCCTACCACTCCCATGAGCATCCCAATCAAATAACCTAAAAATTATAGTAGTAATAGCTCTTATATTAATTACCATTCTAGCCATAGGACTTATTTATGAATGAACCCAAAAAGGCCTAGAATGAGAAGAATAAATATGGTAATTAGTTTAACTAAAACAATTGATTTCGGCTCATTAAACTATGATAAATTCATAATTACCAACGTGCCATCCATCTCTATCAATATTACTTTAGCTTTTACCACCGCCCTCCTAGGTATACTAATATTTCGCTCTCACATAATATCCTCCCTTCTATGCTTAGAAGGTATAATATTATCAATATTTATCTTAAGTACCCTTATTATTCTAAATGTCCAACTTACAATGTCCTTTATAATACCCATCTTACTATTAGTCTTCGCAGCCTGCGAAGCAGCTATTGGTTTAGCCCTTCTAGTAATAATTTCAAACACCTATGGTCTAGACTACATTCAAAACCTTAACCTTCTTCAATGCTAAAAATCATTATCCCAACAATTATAATATTTCCAGTAACTTGATACTCCAATAAAACTATAATATGAATTAATACAACTTCCTACGGCCTAGTAATTAGCTTAATAACTTTGCCCTTGATAAACCAAACCGAAATTAATTGCAACAACTTCTCATTAGCATTTTTTTCCGACTCATTATCTTCACCCCTCCTAATATTAACAGTATGATTACTTCCATTAATAATTATAGCCAGCCAACATCATCTCACAAAAGAATCTCAAGCACGAAAAAAACTATATTTATCTATGCTAGTCTCCTTACAAATATTCTTAATTATAACATTCACAGCCACCGAATTAATCATATTCTATATCCTTTTTGAAGCCACGTTAATTCCAACCCTCATTATTATTACCCGATGAGGCAATCAAACAGAGCGACTAAATGCAGGCCTATACTTCCTATTCTATACTCTAATTGGGTCACTACCATTACTTGTAGCACTTATCTATATTCAAAATTCCCTGGGCTCACTAAATTTCTTAACAATAACAATATGGTTTCAAGAAATATCCAACTTATGATACAATAATATACTATGAATAGCGTGCATTATAGCATTTATAGTTAAAATACCCCTATACGGATTACACCTGTGACTTCCTAAAGCACATGTAGAAGCCCCTATTGCTGGATCCATGGTACTAGCAGCAGTACTATTAAAATTAGGCGGATACGGTATATTACGCCTTACTATAATTTTAAACCCTTTAACAAAGTCCATATCCTACCCTTTCATCCTACTATGTCTATGAGGGATAGTTATAACTAGTTCAATTTGCTTACGACAAACAGACCTAAAATCACTAATCGCCTACTCATCAGTCAGCCACATAGCATTAGTTATTATAGCTATTCTCATCCAAACACCATGAAGTTTTATAGGTGCTACAGCCCTCATGATAGCACATGGCCTAACATCATCAATACTATTCTGTCTTGCAAACTCAAATTACGAACGCATCCATAGCCGGACAATACTATTAGCACGAGGGCTTCAAACTTTCCTGCCCCTAATGGCTACTTGATGATTGCTAGCCAGCCTAACCAACCTAGCTTTACCTCCATTTATCAATTTAATCGGAGAACTATTCGTAATCATAGCATCCTTTTCATGGTCCAACATTACAATTATCTTAACAGGCCTCAACATGCTAATTACCGCCCTTTATTCCCTTTATATACTTACCACAACACAACGAGGCAAATCTACATATCACACACACAACTTCTACCCATCCTACACACGAGAAAACGCCCTAATATCTATACATATACTCCCCCTAATTTTATTAACCTCTAACCCCAAAATCATTATAGGCCCAACATACTGTAAATATAATTTAAACAAAATCCTAGATTGTGAATCTAGTAATAAAGGCTCAAACCCTTTTATTTACCAAGAGAGTATAACAATAGAACTGCTAACTCTATTCTCCATATATAAAAATATGGCTCCCTTAACTTTTAAAGGATAGAAGTTATCCATTGGTCTTAGGAACCAAAAAATTGGTGCAACTCCAAATAAAAGTAATAAACCTATTTACCTCCTTCATGCTTGCCACACTGGTTATTCTAATCCTACCCGTCCTAACTAACATCACTAATACCCACAAAAATAAATCATATGCGCCATATGTAAAAACATCTATCGCATGTGCATTTATTACTAGCCTCATTCCTACAGCACTATTCATCTTATCAGGACAAGAAATAATTATCTCTAACTGACATTGAATACTTGTTCAAACTCTAAAACTAACCCTAAGCTTCAAACTAGACTATTTCTCAATATTATTCACCCCAGTAGCCCTATTCGTCACTTGATCAATCATAGAATTCTCTATATGGTATATACACGCCGACCCCAATATTAACCAGTTCTTCAAATACCTCCTTATATTTCTCATTACCATACTTATTTTAGTAACCGCTAACAATATATTCCAACTATTCATTGGTTGGGAGGGCGTAGGGATTATATCCTTCCTACTAATCGGTTGATGATATGGACGAACAGACGCTAATACAGCAGCCCTCCAAGCAATCCTATACAATCGTATTGGAGACATTGGGTTTATCTTAACTATAGCATGATTTCTCATATATTTAAACACATGAGAACTTCAACAAGTATTCACCTTATATAACAACCAAAGCATAATTCCACTGATCGGACTACTTATTGCAGCTACAGGAAAATCAGCTCAATTCGGCCTACACCCATGACTTCCATCAGCAATAGAAGGACCAACTCCTGTCTCAGCACTACTTCATTCTAGCACCATAGTTGTAGCAGGTATTTTTCTTCTAATTCGATTTTACCCTCTGACAGAAAACAACCACACTATCCAAACATTAATATTATGTCTAGGTGCCATCACCACATTATTCACAGCCATCTGTGCCCTTACTCAAAACGATATTAAAAAAATCGTAGCCTTTTCCACCTCAAGTCAACTAGGCCTTATAATAGTTACTATAGGAATTAATCAACCCTACTTAGCTTTTCTACATATCTGTAACCACGCCTTCTTCAAAGCAATACTATTTATATGCTCTGGCTCTATCATTCATAACCTAAACGATGAGCAAGATATCCGAAAAATAGGAGGACTATTCAAAGCCATACCTTTTACTTCTTCTTCCCTTATTATTGGAAGCCTAGCCCTCACAGGTATACCTTTCCTCACAGGCTTCTACTCAAAAGACTTAATTATCGAATCAGCAAACACTTCCAACATCAACGCCTGAGCCCTAATTATTACACTCGTTGCCACCTCCCTAACAGCCATCTACAGTACCCGAATCATCTTTTATGTTCTCATAGGCCATCCCCGATTCATTCCTTCATCAACTATTAATGAAAATAACCCCTCATTAATTAACCCTATTAAACGCCTAATAATTGGCAGCATTTTCGCCGGATTCTTCCTATCACTTAACATTTTACCTACAAATATCCCTCAAACAACAATACCTTTTCACCTGAAAATAACAGCCCTGACAGTAACTATTCTAGGCTTTATATTAGCAATAGAACTAAACATTATAACAAATAATCTCAAGCTCAAACCACCCCTAAACATATTCAAGTTCTCAAACTTACTAGGATTTTTCCCAACAATTATGCACCGCCCTATCCCCATACTAAATCTTCACACAAGCCAAAACACAGCATCCTCCATACTAGACCTAGCCTGATTTGAAAAGACCATACCAAAAAATATATCCAAAATACAAACAACATTCTCTTCCACTATCTCAAATCAAAAAGGCTTAATTAAATTATATTTCATATCTTTCCTCGCCTCCGCGCTCATAGTTATAATACTAATCACCTAATTATCTCCCCCGAATAATTTCCATAACGATCAATACACTAACAAATAAAGCTCAACCAGCAACCACTATAAATCAACTAGCATAACCATAAAGCGTTGCCACTCCAAAAGAATCTTCACGAATAACATGCAACCCCTCATCTATAAACATAACTCAACTCTCCAGACTATTAAAACCAACTATTATCTCTTCTCCATCATGATCTGATAATCAAACCATCAACAATAACTCTATTATAATTCCAACTAGCAATGCACCCCAAATAACAATACTAGACCCTCAGGTTTCAGGATATTCTTCAGTAGCCATTGCTGTAGTATAACCAAACACCACAAGCATTCCTCCTAAATAAATTAAAAAAACTATTAAACCTATAAAAGAAACCCCAAATTCCATAATCATACTACATCCTACTGCCCCACTAATAATAAGCCCAACGCCCCCATAAATAGGAGACGGCTTCGAAGAAAAACTTATAAAACCCAAAACAAAAATACTACTTAGTAAAAAAATAACATACGCCATAGTTCCTACACGGACTTAAACCATGACTAATGGTATGAAAAACCATCGTTGTAATTCAACTATAAAAACCCTAATGACCAACATCCGAAAAATACACCCATTAATAAAAATTATAAACAGCTCATTCATTGATCTTCCAGCACCATCCAATATCTCTTCCTGATGAAATTTTGGCTCCTTATTAGGAGCCTGCTTAGCTATCCAAATTATCACAGGCTTATTCCTAGCTATACATTATACAGCTGATACAGCAACTGCATTTTCTTCCGTAACACATATTTGCCGAGACGTAAATCAAGGCTGAATTATTCGCTATATTCATGCCAACGGAGCATCAATATTTTTTATATGCCTTTTCATCCATGTAGGCCGAGGGGTATATTATGGCTCCTTTACTCTATCAGAAACTTGAAACATTGGCATCATCCTATTATTTACAGTAATAGCAACAGCCTTCATAGGATACGTTCTCCCATGAGGACAAATATCATTCTGAGGTGCTACAGTTATTACAAACCTATTATCAGCCATCCCATACATCGGCACTAGCTTAGTAGAATGAATCTGAGGTGATTTCTCCGTTGACAAAGCTACACTAACACGATTCTTTGCATTCCACTTCATTCTACCTTTTATCATCACAGCCCTAGTAATAGTTCACCTCCTTTTCCTTCACGAAACAGGATCCAATAACCCACTAGGTACCACATCAGACTCAGACAAAATCCCATTCCACCCATATTACACAATCAAAGACCTGCTAGGACTCCTCTTTCTCCTACTTCTACTTATAATACTGGTCCTCTTCTCCCCAGACTTACTAGGCGATCCAGACAACTACACCCCAGCTAACCCACTCATCACACCACCCCACATTAAACCAGAATGATACTTTCTTTTTGCCTATGCTATTCTACGATCTATTCCCAATAAACTAGGAGGGGTTTTAGCCTTAATTATATCTATCTTAATCCTTGCCATCCTCCCCCTACTCCAAACAACTAAACAACGAAGTATGGTATTCCGACCTTTTAGCCAAATTATATTCTGAACCTTAACAGCAGACCTGTTTACTCTCACATGAATTGGTGGCCAACCCGTCGAATATCCGTTCGTAATTATTGGACAAATCGCATCCATCCTCTACTTCTCCTTAATCCTCATTATTATACCAACTGTAAGCCTTATCGAAAACAATATACTTAAATGAAGAGCCCTCGTAGTATAGCCAATACCCTGGTCTTGTAAACCAGAAACGGAGAATAATTCTCCCAAGGACAACCTTCAAGGAAGAAGCATAAGCCTCACCTTCAACACCCAAAGCTGAAATTCTATTTAAACTATTCCCTGAAAAAACTCTTACCCATAATTACCACCCCCATAAATTACTCCAACACAACAAACCAAACTTCAAACGACTATGTACTTCGTGCATTACGTGCCTTTCCCCATACATTAATCACCCATACATACATATTTAACCGTACATAAAACATATTATGTATATAGTACATACAATTCTAGTCCACATGCATATAAGCAAGTACATATACACTTAACCGTACATAAAACATATTATGTATATAGTACATACAATTCTAGTCCACATGCATATAAGCAAGTACATATACACTCAACCGTACATAAAACATATCTATATTGATCGTACATGGCACATTTAATACCTTAATCGTACATTAGCGCATCCTTTGTCTTAAGTCCTCGCCAACACGGATATCCCCTTCCACCAGTCAGTAGCTTAATCTACCATCCTCCGTGAAACCAGCAACCCGCCCACATAATGCCCCTCTTCTCGCTCCGGGCCCATTAAAATTGGGGGTGACTAATGTGAAACTATAACTGGCATCTGGTTCTTACCCCAGGGCCATACACCTATACCCGCCCACTCGTTCCCCTTAAATAAGACATCTCGATGGATTAATTACTAACTAGCCCGTGACTTGTCATAACTGATCTGTCAGGCCTCTGGTATTTTTTAAAATTCGGGGATGCTTGGACTCAACAGGGCCTACGCCGGCCTGCGCCCAGACCATTAATTGAAGCTGGACTTAACGTGTACCTCCTCCATCCTCATAATTATCACCTAGACTTAATATTCATGCTTGCAGGACATAATTCACATACTGTACATAAAACACTGATCATGAGGTGCTATAGATTCATGCTCGAAGGACATAACCAATTTTAAAACCCACCGTACGCATATACGCGTATATGCGTATATGCGTATATGCGTATATGCGTATATGCGTATATGCGTATATGCGTATATGCGTATATGCGTATATGCGTATATGCGTATATGCGTATATGCGTATATGCGTATATGCGTACACGCTCGCGCGCAAACCATAATATATTAGGATATTTTACGCAAACCCCCCTACCCCCCATTCTAAAATTTCACAGCTTTGGTACTATTTATTCTTGCCAAACCCCAAAAACAAGAACTTCCCGCACTGCTACTTAATTAGAACTTCATAAATAATATTTATATACCCACATATAATACCACAATACTACTAATTAGCAATTATTAGCCCATATAAGATACTAATTATTTCAGCTGATACTAGTAAAATACTCCAAAGAACCATTCATCCGTAAGGCAAAACCTGAG